TTGTCTATAAAAAAAATCTTATTATGGATTGTGAAGCAAAAATAAAGGGATGTGGATAAATGGAAGGGTGATAGAAAGAAAGAACAAAAATATCAATGATATGGGATTCCAATATGTATGGTCTATGAATCATGTCATAAAAGGCAGTGTGATAAAGCATCAATACTGAATAATTAGTAATTCGAATTACTAATTCGAAATAAAAAAATGCAAATATTAAGTTAAGAATTCAATATTATTAAATATTATATATTATTAATATTTCATATTAATATATTTCATATTAATATATAGAACAAAATTCGAAATAATAAAGAGCCTCGGGTTAATAAAAACTAAGGAAATTGACTCGGGAACGCATTTTCTGGAACGCTCCATTGCAGAGGTCGGACCTACCCATTAATGGAGAAGCTATGGGAACGACAAAACCTGTGACTGCATAGGATTCTATTGAAAATGAATCCTAATAATTCATTGGGTGGGATGGCGGAACGAACCAATAAAAAATTGATTTATTCTGAGAGGTCATGGATTAAACCTACGAATGAAACAGGAAAGAGTAAATATTCGCCCGCGAAACCTCTATTTAGTGGATTACACTATTTTGGCATAATTCGAGAGAGATAAAAACAAGGAAAAGATTCGTTATAAAAAACAGAAGCATTACATTCTGTATAAATATACATAAATAGACACATGTTTAGCTATATTGTATATCTTCTACCTACATCTTCCTATGTAACAAATTCCATATCAATAAAAACCATTACTTAGTACTTAGTGTATTATCTATTAATGTGTATCTATAATCTTCTGTAACATTATTGAATTTGAATCCTTTCATTCGCGAGGAGCTGGATGAGAAGAAATTCTCATGTCCGGTTCTGCAGTAGAGATGGAATTAAGAAACAACCATCGACTATAACCCCAAAAGAACCAGATTTCGTAAACAACATAGAGGAAGAATGAAGGGAATATCTTGTCGAGGCAATCATATTAGTTTTGGCAGATACGCTCTTCAGGCACTTGAACCCGCTTGGATCACAGCTAGACAAATAGAAGCAGGACGAAGGGCAATGACACGATATGCACGTCGCGGTGGAAAAATATGGGTACGTATATTTCCCGACAAACCTATTACACTAAGACCTGCGGAAACACGTATGGGTTCGGGTAAAGGATCCCCCGAATATTGGGTATCCGTTGTTAAACCGGGTCGAATACTTTATGAAATGGGTGGAGTATCAGAAACTGTAGCTAGAGCAGCTATCGCAATAGCTGCGCGCAAAATGCCTATACGAACTCAATTTCTTACTTCAGGATAGAGATGTAGAACTACACAAAAAGGGGTATTGAGGATGAAAAAACAACCGCAAGTTTATTTATTTCTGGACGGACAATATTTCTTTTTTTTCTTTCACCTTTTTGCATTGAAATAACAGATTGAAATAAAAATGATATGATTCAACCTCAGACCCTTTTGAATGTAGCGGATAACAGCGGAGCTCGAAAATTGATGTGTATTCGAATCATAGGAGCTGGTAATCAACAATATGCTCATATTGGTGATGTTATTGTTGCTGTCATCAAAGAAGCAGTTCCCAATATGCCTTTAGAAAGATCAGAAGTAATTAGAGCTGTAATTGTACGTACATGTAAAGAACTCAAACGTGAAAACGGTATCATAATACGATATGATGACAATGCTGCAGTTGTCATTGATCAAGAAGGAAATCCAAAAGGAACTCGAGTTTTTGGTGCGATCGCTCGGGAATTGAGACAGTTGAATTTTACTAAAATAGTTTCATTAGCTCCTGAAGTCTTATAAATACTAGTAGATGAGACTATGATATAGTAGGGTATCTGAAATAGATCAAATTAGTAGATTGTGGTTCACGTATATACTTTATAATAATTCCAAATTAAAACAAAGAAAAAAGGAAACATGTTGATTAGCTCAAAATTAGGAGGAACCTATAATTATAGTTCGTCATGAGTAGGGACACTATTTCCGATCTAATAACTTCTATAAGAAATGCTGATATGGATACAAAAAGAACGGTTCGAATAGCATCTACAAATATCACCGAAAACATTGTAAAAATACTTCTACGAGAAGGTTTTATTGAAAACGTTCGGAAACATCAGGAAAGTAACAAATATTTCTTGGTTTCAACTCTGCGACATAGAAAGAATGGAAAAAGAATATATAGAACTAGAACCGTTTTAAAGCGTATCAGCCGACCGGGTTTACGAATTTATTCCAACTATCAACGAATTCCTAAGATTTTAGGTGGAATGGGAATTGTAATTCTTTCTACTTCTCGAGGTATAATGACAGATCGAGAAGCGCGACTAGAAAGAATTGGAGGAGAAATGTTGTTTTGTATATGGTAATCCTCCCTTTCTAGTATCCGAATTTTATCTCTAACTTCCTATTTGTAAAATAGAGAGGAAAAGTAAGTTATATAACTCTTCCTCCATTAGTTGATACTTCAAGGAGGTTACCTGGAATGAAAGAACAAAAATTGATTCATGAAGGTTTAATTACTGAATCACTTCCCAACGGTATGTTCCGGGTCCGTTTAGATAATGAAGATCTAATTCTAGGATATGTTTCAGGGAGGATCCGGCGCAGTTTTATACGGATACTACCGGGGGATAGAGTAAAAATTGAAGTAAGTCGTTATGATTCAACCAGGGGACGTATAATTTATAGACTTCGCAACAAAGATTCGAACGATTAGGTTATTTTTTTAAACATTCTTTTCATGAGGATACAATTCGAAGTTAAAAAATTCAAGAGACTTTTTTTCTTCCAAGAAGGAAATTCAGAATTAAGGTAAGGAATAATAAATATGAAAATAAGAGCTTCCGTTCGTAAAATTTGTGAAAAATGCCGACTGATTCGGAGGCGCGGACGAATTATAGTGATTTGTTCCAATCCGAAACATAAACAGAGACAAGGGTAATTCTTCGAAAAAAGAACTTGACTTTATAAAATTGACTTTATAAAAGAAGTACCCATATAAAAATAAAAAGGATATGTTTTAATATGAAATGGATATCTCCGTCTCTTTTCTTTCTGTATATTTCTGACTCATATTTATGAGATGATAAAATATGACAAAAGCTATACCAAGAATTGGTTCACGTAGGAATGGGCGTATTGGTTCACGTAAAAATGGACGTCGAATACCAAAAGGAGTTATTCATGTTCAAGCAAGTTTCAACAATACTATTATAACTGTTACAGATGTACGAGGTCGGGTGGTTTCTTGGGCCTCTGCTGGTACTTCTGGATTCAAAGGCACAAGAAGAGGAACACCCTATGCTGCTCAAGCCGCAGCGGTAAATGCTATTCGTACAGTAGTTGATCAGGGTATGCAACGAGCAGAAGTTATGATAAAGGGTCCCGGTCTCGGACGAGATGCAGCATTACGAGCCATTCGTAGAAGTGGTATACTATTAAGTTTTGTACGTGATGTAACACCTATGCCACATAATGGATGTCGACCTCCTAAAAAAAGACGTGTGTAGAGATAAGAATTAAACCGATTTCAAGAGAAATAAATGATTCAATGATCAAATAATAATACTAGTATGGTTCGAGAGGAAGTAGCAGGATCCACTCGAACAATACAGTGGAAGTGTGTTGAGTCAAGAGTAGACAGTAAGCGTCTTTATTATGGTCGTTTCATTTTGTCCCCACTTATGAAAGGTCAAGCTGACACCATCGGTATTGCCATGCGAAGGGCTTTACTTGGAGAAATAGAAGGAACATGTATCACACGTGCAAAATCTGAGAGGGTACCGCATGAATATTCTACAATAATAGGTATTGAAGAATCAGTACACGAAATCTTACTAAATTTGAAAGAAATTGTATTAAGAAGTAATCTCTATGGCGTTAGAGACGCATCAATTTGCATCAGAGGTCCTAGATATGTAACCGCTCAAGATATCATATTACCACCGTCCGTGGAAATAGTTGACACGACACAACATATAGCTAACCTGACGGAACCAATTGATTTGTGTATGAAATTACAAATCAAGAGAGATCGCGGATATCGTATGGAACCCACAAATAACTCTCAAGACGGAAGTTATCCTATAGATGCTATATCCATGCCTGTTCGAAATGCGAATCATAGTATTCATTCTTATGACAATGGGAATGAAAAACAAGAAATACTATTTCTAGAAATATGGACAAATGGAAGTTTAACTCCTAAGGAAGCACTTTATGAGGCTTCTCGTAATTTGATTGATTTATTTATTCCCTTTCTACATGCAGAGGAAGAGGACATTAATTTCGAAGAAAATAAAAACCGGTTTACTCTACCCTTTTTAACCTTTCAAGATGGATTAACTAATCTAAAGAAAAACAAAAAAGGAATTCCATTGAATTGTATTTTTATTGACCAATTAGAATTGCCTTCCAGGACCTATAATTGTCTCAAAAGGTCCAATATACATACATTATTGGACCTTTTGAATAACAGTCAAGAAGATCTTATGAGAATTGAATATTTTCGCATGGAAGATCTAAAACAGATATTGGACACTCTACAGAAGAATTTCGCAATTGATTTACCTAAGAATAAGTTCTCATTTTAAATCCATTGTAATTTTGACATCTTCTTTTTCTTTTTTAATTCGAATAGAAAGAAAAAAAAGAAAAAGAAGACAATTTTTCATCTTCAGCACGATCCGTATTTTCGCGGAATGGATCATAATAAAATTAATGTATCTAGGGAAGATTCACTTTAAAGTAACTATTCCCTAGATACCTACATCATGGTACTTCACAGTTGAATCAATTTAAAAAAGACCTAAAGTTAGGGATTTATCAATAGGTAATGTTGCGCCAATACCTAACCAAAGAGCTACTGCGGTACCGATCAAAAAAACTGTTGTAGCTACTGGGCGGCGAAATGGATTTTGGAATTTATTGACATTCTCCAAAAAGGGTACTGTCAATAATCCCGTTGGTA